GGATCCACCATGAAATGATATAGACTATTTGTTCTTCATAAATTCCGGCTACGGAAGAATAAAAAAAAGTCCAATTTTTTCATATATCCCTACCGCTTTATTTGCTCTGTTCTATTTATTTGTTCCTACAAATTCGAATTTTGCTAACAACCCAATTTCCTATCAGGATTTCTAAGTATTAAGTGTAAGGAAAAGAGAAAAGAAAAAAACTTTTTTTCTTCTTTTCGTTGAAAAATGGATTATCACTTGATTTGGAAATAACGAATGGATTACTAGTAATCCATATTGCTCTCACTAAAGTACCCACCCATATAGATAGCAATATATCACTCGCGCCTCTGTTACAGTTACAAGACGGCGATTCTAATCTAAATAGAAATGGTTTCCATGCAATCAGAAGAGTATGTACACTCTACACTTTATTTCCCTGGGATTGTAGTTCAATTGGTCAGAGCACCGCCCTGTCAAGGCGGAAGTTGCGGGTTCGAGCCCCGTCAGTCCCGACGGAATCAAATCCAATAAAAAATACATTAATTCATTTCTCCATTTGAATGTGAAAGGGATACCGAAAACGTACTAGGTCTAACTTTTGCGATTGCTCCCGATGCGTGTAATAGAAGATTAGATCTTTTTTTATCCCTTATACTTGTACTTATTTTTATCATACTTATTTGTTTTCCACAAAAATTAGATCATTAAAAAAAGTACTTAACCCCTTCTTTTCTATTTCGCTTCTATTCTTTGTTTGGTTTTGTTTGTAACCAATGGAAATGTAAGGGCGGTTAAATGATACTTAAGCAAATAATTGTATTAGAAAGGCGATAGCGATAGGTTATAGAAAAACAAGAATGGAAAAGAAGGAGAAATCCAAATACAAAAGAAAAATAAAGGGGTTGGATCAGGAATCTAATTTTGTATTCGGTATGGATAAAAGATCTTCCTATGTTATACTATTCAATTCTCGACGATGAATTGATTTGATAGCTCAGATATTGTTATTCATGATATTGATCCGATTCAATATCATCGAGGTGTAATTCATCCCATTGAATCGACGGGCGAAAGATTTATCATCTCTATGGGATTAAATCCCGAGTTATTGCCAAATAAAAAAAAAACAATGAGATTATGGAAGTAAATATTCTCGCATTTATTGCTACTGCACTTTTCATTCTAGTTCCTACTGCGTTTTTACTTATCATATACGTAAAAACAGTCAGTCAAAGTGATTAATTTGAATCAAACTTGAACTTCTTTTCTTAGTCAATGATTGAAGAAAAAAAAGGATTTTCATCTCGTGTCTTAAATGAAATTGGCGGACTAGAATCGGCGGTATAGTATTCTATGAGATCCGATAGCTAGTATGGTAGAAAGATTCATATATTTCTTTCTACCATACTAGCTATTATTGTAATGTAACAAGTTGTACTATATATACTATATAAAAATACAGGATTAATATAGATTAATTTAATATATATATCTTCTTGACATACGTATGGATATAGGTAATGTACATAGCATTACGATTCTATTTCTTTACTTCATCTACAATAATCAATCGAAAGGCAATTCTTAATATTACGGTTCTAGTTCCTAGATTTCAGATTATTTTCAATAGGAATTTCGGTATCCATCGAAAGAATCAACGAGGATAAATGGTATGGGCGTATATTAATAAAAGAAAATTACTCGATTTTCTTTTAGCATTCCGAAGAAGTAATTGATCGAACAGTTAACGGATGATCCAAAAGGTTCTCTGGGAATTTCTTCTGATTTTGAAAAGAAAGGCTAAAATCCATCATTTTTAACTCTTGAGTCATGATATGAAATGAGTCAACAAAGCAGAAATACAATTTTTCAAATAAAATAAGAAAACAAGTGATAAAGTAAGTGCGCTATATGTGACTTACCCAAGGTAAGATCTTATTATGCGCAGTCTCTCTTTGAACAACCGCTATGTATATCTTATTTCCCATACAAGGTGCGTATCTACTTCATAACAGAACTTTTTTTCTCTTTGACCAGTAAAGGGAAAGAGGTAAACAAATAAAAAGAAAATAAAATAAAAAGACTTTGCAAAACGATCTAGAAAAGAATCGATACGGTTGATTCCTCAACTCAATTAGTAGTACCTCTAGAGTCCACTTCTTCCCCATACTACCAGTGAAAGGGAAAATGTAAAGACTACCATTAAAGCAGCCCAAGCAAGACTTACTATATCCATGTAAATTATGTCCCCTATATCTATGAAGGAATTATTCCATTATTGTTCACTAATAATAGTGGAATCACTGGCGCAGAGTCAAAAAGGGATTCTGACCCAACACCGTTGATGAAAGGATCCAAGAAATTCGCTTCTAACAAGTTCTTAGAGGATATGATTTTTCTAGTAGAATCGGGGGGCGGTCTATTCCATTCTTGACTAGGGTTTATTGAAAAGAAAGAATGGATTTTTGCATTTGATATAGAAAAGCCAATTTTCCATCGAATGCAATATTTATTGAATGCCTCAATACTTAGAGACTGCCATGAGTCTGTATAGAAAGTATCTTCAGCCCTTTCTACAACCACTAATTAGATTTTTCGTCGGACTATCCAATCTAATTCAAAACCTAGTAATTAAAACACTACATTAGTAGTGGAAGGGAATTGGTAAATCTTTATATAAAAGTCCTTCCACTACTATATCCTTGAATCCTAGAGGCAAGGATTTACAGCACTTTAGCTATAGAGAACCGAACTTCCAGATGTTTAGAATCGAGCAAGTATCAAGGGTCCCCTTTCTCCGTTTGATTCTGCTCAGGAAAAATTCAGCGAGTTATATCAAAAAAAAAAAATAAGGGATTTCGAGTTTTTGTTAATCAGGCGACACCCGGATTTGAACTGGGGAAAAGGGATTTGCAGTCCCCCGCCTTACCGCTCGGCCATGCCGCCAAAATGATACCATATGAAATAGATGAAAAGATTCCCCCTTTGCTTGGGGTGGAGGAATTACTAAACTTCTTTTTTTTATTGTACTTTCATCTTGTATCTAAAAACTTTCCCTCTCTTTTATATTGAAAATCAAAAATGCGGGACAAATTGGAACCATTAACTATTAAATGGGGCTGTAAATTCATAAAGGATTCTTGGATTTGAATCGAAAATTGTTTTTGAAAAGTGGTCTTTTCATTATATAAGAAAATAGAAATTGATACATAACTAATCAGTATTGATTCTTTTCAATAAAAAAAATCCTTTCCAATTGAAATTATAACAGCAGATAGAAGTATATGTAAACCCCAGAACATAAATTGTTCTAGGGTATCTTATCTATATATGATGCCTATAGGCAATTCTCAGGAAATTCATGGTAGTCCTTCAATTTTTCATTGAATAGATTGAATAGAAAATAGAAATTTTTATATAGCGTTTTCCCGAATAGAACCGCAATAAGGGAGGAAATCAATATAGATAGCTCTCTACACATGTTTAATAAATACAAGCCCTCTTATTATGTTATGCACTTCAATCATATTCTACTAAAAAATAGGTAAAAAGGTCTTTCTTTTATGAGAATTCTTTGTTGTTTGTTGAACAATAGATAGAATCCACGAAAAAGATCCATGCGTGCTCAAAAAACATCAAACAAAAATAGAGAGTTGATGGTTATTATCTCTTTATCTCATCGAACAGATCAAATCTCGAATCCATTTCTTTTTTTGGTATCCAATAGGATTGGAATATGTAATATCATAAAAATGGTAGAAATTGAATCACTTTTTTTGAGATTCTAGACAAAAGTCCATAAGTCTAAGTGGCATTTATCAATTCCTTTACATTTGTACCTGTTACAAATTCCAATTTTGAGTATAAAATTCTCTTTTTTCCTCCGTTCAGATGCATTTTATACATTACATATATGGAGTTGGTTAAAATTTCATGTGATTCAGTAAACACAATAGAAATTCCATCATTGCTAGATCAATCCATATGATTTGATGAAGAATGGGTCACTAATGGAATTTTTTCGATTAATAGGAAATTCAAAATGCTCGGGGATGGAAATGAGGGAATGTCTACAATACCCGGTTTTAATCAGATACAATTTGAAGGATTTTGTAGATTCATTGATCAGGGCTTAACAGAAGAACTTTATAAGTTTCCAAAAATTGAAGATACAGATCAAGAAATTGAATTTCAATTATTTGTGGAAACATATCAATTGGTAGAACCTTTGATAAAAGAAAGAGATGCTGTATATGAATTACTCACATATTCTTCTGAATTATATGTATCCGCGGGATTAATTTGGAAAACCAGTAGGGATATGCAAGAACAAACTATTTTTATTGGAAACATTCCTTTAATGAATTCCCTGGGAACTTCTATAGTAAATGGAATATACAGAATTGTGATCAATCAAATATTACAAAGTCCCGGTATCTATTACCGGTCAGAATTGGACCATAACGGAATTTCCGTCTATACCGGCACCATAATATCAGATTGGGGGGGAAGATTAGAATTAGAGATTGATAGAAAAGCAAGGATATGGGCTCGTGTGAGTAGGAAACAGAAAATATCTATTCTAGTTCTATCATCAGCTATGGGTTCGAATCTAAGAGAAATTCTAGAGAATGTTTGCTATCCTGAGATTTTCTTGTCTTTCCTGAATGATAAAGAGAAAAAAAAAATTGGGTCAAAAGAAAATGCCATTTTGGAGTTCTATCAACAATTTTCTTGTGTAGGCGGAGATCCGGTATTTTCTGAATCCTTATGTAAGGAATTACAAAAGAAATTCTTTCAACAAAGATGTGAATTAGGAAGGATTGGTCGACAAAATATGAATCGGAGACTGAATCTTGATATACCTCAGAACAATACATTTTTGTTACCGCGAGATATATTGGCAGCTGCGGATCATTTGATTGGAATGAAATTCGGAATGGGTACACTTGACGATATGAATCATTTGAAAAATAAACGTATTCGTTCTGTAGCGGATCTCTTACAAG